GATCTATCTTTTTCTAAATATCCTTGTAATTCTTCCATTTACATTTCTACTTGAGCCAGAGGCAGGAGGTTTTTCTTGGTTTATCAAATGATATATACATAGTGCAATATGGTCAGAACAGGGTATTATGTATTGTATTATGTATATAGTATAGTAAGAAAAAAATATATACCCCGGAAAAGAAAGAGGGAGTCCAATCAACAGATCTTTTTACCTTCCTTTTCTATCCAATTGGTTTATGTTCGTTATAATTACAACAGGAGAAAAAATCCTTTATTTTTGCAACCCAATCGCTCTTTTGACTTTGGAATAAATTCTCTTTATCAATATACTGTTTCTTCTACACATCCGTCTACAATCCATAATAAAGAATAATTAGGATTCTGAAAAAAAAAAGAAAAAATCAATGGTTCACTCGCAGGAGAACCCACTCTTTCCCGCATTAGGCACTAATTCATTTTTAACGTCTAATTAGATCGGGTAATCATTCCAATTAAGAACATAAGCTCGTTGCTTTTTATTTTACCAGAATTGGAGCCATAGAGCTCTATCCATTTATTCACTAGACCCAACTGTAAATGTGAATTTCTTTTGTCCCCTTCCAAAAATCAAAACAATCTTTTGGAACTGTAATGATCCGGTAAGGATAAACTCAAAGTTCTACTTTAACTTTGACTTTCATTTCAAATTAAATAAATTAATAAAATCAATTTATTATTTTATTAGATTTTCTATTTTATTACGACATGCTGTTTTTTCCATTCATTACCCTTGAGGATCAGTCGTGGTCCTATAGACTATACCAATAGTCTGGACGAATTTGTTGCTTCATCCAAATGTGTAAAAGATCATAGTCGCACTTAAAAGCCGAGTACTCTACCGTTGAGTTAGCAACCCGGATAAATAGGATATGTAGATACGATCAAAATATAAAAATCAATTGAATTGCACTGCACGACCCTATCAAAACATTGAACTAGCAACACATCGAAAAGAAAGATTTTCTGATCAATTAGAAACACAAAATACCAAAGTTAGCAGATCGGATTAAAAATATTCCTAATCGAAATGTAAAAATTATGGCAGACCACCCATTTTTTATCAAATTCTTTTTTGATTTTCCCTAAGAAAATACATCCTGTATGAGAGTAAATGCAGCAAGGCAAACCCATCATTTGAGTGAAGGAAACAAAAAAATCAATATGGGGTGGGGATAAACAGCCCTATTTATCTATGATCGAATTATATTTGTTCGATACACCATTGTCAATATAAAAGCAATGTTGAGAAAGTAAATCAAGTAAATAAAATAAAGACTTGTGTTGGATTGGCACAACATAAATAAGAAATTGGAATGGAAAAAATTAAGGAAAAGGTAAATAAAAAATCCCCGGTTTATTCAATCAATAAAAGTACGATAAGCAAGCTTAACCCCTTGTTTGTTGTTAAATTAAATTCCCCCACCAAAATATGAATAAAGCAAGAAAAAGGAAAATGGTGTGTAAATAGAAATAATTACACAAGGATAGATACTAGTTACCCTTCCCTACTTTATTTTATTTATTTAATAATTTTGTTTTTTCCTTTAATTAACTCAAAGTTCTTTCTTTAAAGAATTCTGCCTTCTTTAAAATATCATAAACAGTTCCTGTAGGTTGAGCACCTTTTTCAAGGAAATATAGAATAGCAGGAATATTTAAATAAGTTTGATTCTTTATCGGATTGTAAAAACCTACTTTTCGAAGATCTCTTCCTTCTCTTCGGAATCGAACATCAATTGCAACGATTCGATAGATGGCTCATTGGGATAGATGTAAATAAACAATGCCCCCCCTAGAAACGTATAGGAGGTTTTTTCCTCATACGGCTCGAGAAAAATGATTCCAATTTCTGTATATAATAGCAAGTGGATCCATAAAATCATGAATTTTACTATAATTTGAATTGAGTACTTTTTTCTTCTTCCTTACAGAAAAAGGAAGAAATCTCATTCATACTCATAACTCAAGTTGGGTAATTCTGACAAGAGAATCCTTAGACATTTATTGAGCCGTCTCTAAACTCTTTTGTTTGTCTCATTTCGAATCCATTTTTATTCCTCAGTCTGATCCAATTGTTGAGACAATTGAAAATAGTGTTTCCTTGTTTCGGAATCCTTTATCCTTGCTTTGTGAAATCATTGGGTTTAGACATTACCTCGGGGATCCTTATTCCTTTCAAAATGGCAGCAACATACCTTTTTTTGTTATTTCTTTCTATATAAATAGAATACGAATGATTGATTCCCTTGTGATACACTTTTCATCGAAATAGTTTTACCAATTTCGGAAAATTTGACTTTTCAAACTTGTTCTGAATTTGAACCTTTCGATTTAGAATTTATATATAGTGAGGATATACTTACAGAGTTGGTCTAACTTATTGATTTTCACTAACCCTAGATTCTTTCCCTTGAAAAATGAATCAATCCTTTCTTCTCGAGCTTCATCATGTACTATTTACTTATAACCCAACACAAATTAGGTTCCGGGCAGAACAGAACAAACTATGTCGAGCCAAGAGCATCTTCATTACTATAGAAGATGGCGGATGTAAAAATCCACAGCCAACCATGTCCTTCAAGTCGCACGTTGCTTTCTACCACATCGTTTCAAACGAAGTTTTACCATAACATTCCTCTAATTGAAATTTCAAAGCGGTATGGAATTGATTCAATATAAAATCATGAATAGTCATTGGTTCAACCGGTATATAATATTTCTATCTATGGATAAATAAGTATTTATCCGGATAAGGGTCAGCAAGGATCAAATTTATTTAATTTAACCCCATATTCTATCATATGAATTGAATGAAAATAAAGATATTCAATTTTACCCACATTTGACACTTGATTCCGTTTGTGAGAAACCAAACGAATTCTCAGATATGATTCTTAGAACCATTCTGAAAATTAATAAGAAAAGATTTTTCCCTTTAACAAATTATTGTTTCATGTGGAATGCAGTGTGATCCCATCTTTCGTTTCATGAAAAACGATCTGGGACGGAAGGATTCGAACCTCCGAATAACGGGACCAAAACCCGCTGCCTTACCGCTTGGCCACGCCCCATTTTGATTTCTATTCGAAATTAATCAACACTAATATTGGTATTGGTTATTCGTCAATCCCAACCCAAATACACAAAAACATATGGGATATTTTGTTGCTAGGATTCAAGACATGTAGATATAGAATCAAAAAAATTCATTGATCATTACATAGAATTCAATTAAGATATTGTATGAAAGTTGAATTCCTTATATTCTCATTTTAGAATGATAATGGGGGGAGGGATTTTTTATTTGGGAAAGTCCGAACCGAAGAAAAAGAAGGATTTCTTGATCTGCCTTTTTCATTTTTCCTTATAAAAATAACTCAAAATTATCTAATCCACAAGAACGAAATGCTTGTTATGCTTAATATCTTTAGTTTAATTGGTATCTGTCTTAATTCTGTCCTTTATTCGAGTAGTTTTTTCTTCGCCAAATTGCCCGAAGCTTATGCCATTTTCAATCCAATCATAGATGTTATGCCTGTCATACCTGTACTCTTTTTTCTCTTAGCCTTTGTTTGGCAAGCCACTGTAAGTTTTCGATGAAATCTTTAATACTCTGCTAAATTGATGATGTATTCGATAAAAAAATTCTAAAAATTGATAAGATCAGATAAGTCTTACATTTCGAACCCTCGATTCAAAAATCGAAATTCTTGTATATTGAATGAATAACCGCAGCGATGAATTTGGATCAGCCTTTTCCCCGTTCTCACCTTCCGGTGAGTATGGACTATTAGGTACTCCACAATACCTAATTATTGATATGACAAGAAATTTCGGGTAACGAATGAATCAAAATCTTATTACAAATAAATTCGTCTTATTTTTCATTTTTTGGGGTGTCAAAACAAAAAAAAAATGATATATGTGGTAAAAAATAGGCAATCTATTCCCCTTTTTCAAAAAAAAATGATCTTGGAGATTGTGTAATGCTTACTCTCAAACTCTTTGTTTACACAGTAGTGATATTCTTTGTTTCCCTTTTTATCTTTGGATTCTTATCTAATGATCCAGGACGCAATCCTGGACGTGAGGAATAAAAAATTTCTAGTTTTTTTTGCTTTTTTCGAAATTAATTCTTAATAATCTTATTTGTTTCATACATTTAACTATGATAAAATCAAGGGATGAGAATCTTTTCGAATTCGAAAATACCAAGTGATCAGAGAAAGCGGAAAGAGAGGGATTCGAACCCTCGGTACAAATAATTCGTACAACGGATTAGCAATCCGCCGCTTTAGTCCACTCAGCCATCTCTCCTAATTCCAAATTGAAAATTTGTTATGTGATGTAACACGTGAAATAAAGATTGATAAAAATCCACCTTCTTCTCTTTATTTTCTTTTTTCATTTGATTTTTTTTTTATTTAATCTTATTTAACTTTTCCAAATTATTATTATTTATTTTATTATATTATTCTATTTTAATAAAAAAAAATATTATTTTATTATATTATTAAAATAGAAATTCGAAATATTCTAAAATATTCTAATAAATAATAGAAATTTTTTAAATAGCTATTAAAATTTAAACTAAGAAAAATAAGAAAAAAATAGAAAAAAGCAATTGATCAGGAATTCAATATAGATAATGACTCAAAATGGATCTCCTCAATAGAAAGAATATCTTAGTTCTTTGATTTTATATGAAAGGTTTATTTTCCCGGCCTGATCTGCTTAAGTACTGGCCGGGACATTTCTTCTTTTTTCCATTGATTATTCTTTTTTTTTCTTTTTCTCAGTTTATTACTTAATTTCTTACTGTTGTCAAGTAAGGAATAAAAAAAGACATATGATAACATATTATATATATATAAATACATTAAACAATATTAAATTACATTTAACAATTTGAAACATTCAAAATATTTCTATTCTAATAGAATAGAACTCAATATAACT